TCGAACGCCACCGCGTTCTGGGAAAAAATCTCAATATTGTATTCGTCTAGAAGAAAAACAAAAATTGCGTTTTCATTATGGTCTGACAGAGCGACAATTACTCCACTATGTTCGTATTGCTGGAAAAGCCAAAGGCTCAACGGGTCAGGTTTTACTACAATTACTTGAAATGCGTTTGGATAATATCCTTTTTCGATTAGGCATGGCTTCGACCATTCCAGGAGCCCGACAATTAGTTAACCATAGACATATTTTAGTTAATGGTCGTATAGTAGATATACCAAGTTATCGCTGTAAACCCCGAGATATTATTACGACAAGAGATGAACAAAAATCCAGAGCGCTGATTCAAAATTCTCTTGATTCATCCCCTCATCGGAATCGGAAATGGAAGTTACCAAGACCAAAACATTTGATTCTTGACTCCTCCCAGTATAAAGGAGTAGTCAATCAAATAATAGATCGTGAGTGGGTTGGTTTGAAAATAAAAGAGTTGCTAGTCGTAGAATATTATTCTCGTCAGATTTGAACCTAATTAAAATACCAAACAAGGGTGCGGTGAATTTTTCCCCTTTTTCTCCTCTTCCATTCACTTATCTTAAATGGATCGGGGGAATTTTTTATGCCCTGAATACTCTACTCTTTCCAGTATTTTCCGTACCACAGGCAATTACAATTAGAATACAATTAGGAATAGTGAATCGATATCAAAGATAAAGAGAGGGCTGGTTTAACGGTTCGAATAATAGTCTTCATTTTTATTTGATACATTGCGAGCGATAAGATTCGTAATGTAGGTGAAGATACGGAAAGAGAGGGATTCGAACCCTCGGTAAACAAAAGCCTACATAGCAGTTCCAATGCTACGCCTTGAACCACTCGGCCACCTCTCCTACATAATCTTATGATTATGATTATTACCCATAAAACGGGTGAATAGCGATCCATTTCATTTAGAATATTGCAGTATTCTTTTTTTTTACGGTATAGGTATGACCAATCGATTATAACAATAAAATGAAAAACAAAAAAAGCTATATTGAGTCAAGTTTGTTTTGTCAAGACGACGACCCCCTCTTTTTATGATTCTGATGTTTAGAATGGTACCGGATTAAACACTGAATTGGAACGGGTCGCCCGACCCATATATTTTAGAATATGATTCTATTTAGACGTGATTAGATTAATACTTACTTGACTCCGGTTAGATAGGAATTCAAAAAACCCCTTATCCGTTGAAGATTTCTCAACGAAAACTTCTTACAGCTCGATTACAAATTCATGAATGAAACCGCGGATTTTTCTATTTCGATTGTATACTTTGGTGTATACACGCTATGCAAATAAGCAAAAAGGGGGTGCTTATTCTATTTGAATCATAGAAAGAGTGATTATTTGATTCTTTTTGTTCCGTGAATCCTAATCCAATCAAAACTTCTCAAATTTTCATAATCTGTAGAAAAAATTCCTAGATTCTTCCTTATAACTTCGCTAAAAGGCTAATAGAATAGTTTTGTTAATTACTATACTCCTTACTATATCCATATACTACTTTTTTTAAATGAAGTCCAATCGGATTCAAAGATTTCCTATTGATTCCTGTCAAAAGGGAACAATTTGAGTATAGGTTCCGCACGTTTTTTTTTTTAGAATGGGTCCGCTTTTATGGTATTTTGTACTGTACGATTCCTTTGTTTGTGGGATTTTTTATCCCACGAGAGGTAATGAGAAGAATTATCGAATGGATTGTTACCTATGCCGAGATCGCGGATAAATGGAAATTTTATTGATAAGACCTTTTCAATTGTAGCCAATATCTTATTACGAATAATTCCGACAACTTCAGGAGAAAAGGAGGCATTTACCTATTACAGAGATGGTGCGATTTGATTCTTTTTTTTTTTTCTCAGTCTTACGAGAAGGGCACACGCTTCCGGATAGAAAGAAAATTGTTGTTTTTTTGAAAAAAAAAAAACCTACGCTTGTTGAAGGTGAAGTTTGGGGAAACCGAGAACAATACCTTCTGTCGTGTATCCTCGGTTGATGCAACCTCATATGCTTCAATTTTTGATTCTAGTCTTGAGCGAAAGGTTAGCCTATAGGTTCTGGATTACAGGTTAATACTACTTCACTAGTACCAATTAGGTGGCATAGGGGAAGAAGCACTACATCTAGGAATCAACCACACAAAAAACTTTGTTAAAAATTCTCCCCTTTCCTGATCAGGATCGGGACTAACAAGAATGGTTGGGAAAACCAACATCCATCTCGTTCGTACTTTGGATACCCATATAACCATCGAAGGCTGTTGAAGTGACTAATTCCTGGAAATAGGGGGCGTTGAGGACAAATAAATTGTTGGAGTTACCTTTTCTATCTATTGCCAACACGCTTGGTGTTAAGAAAAGACCTTTTGCAGGGGGGGTTGGCTAGAAATTTCTTGCAAAAACACTAGTCCCTGTTCGTTCATAATGAGAATATTTCCCTTTTTTTTATTCAG